AACATTAGAATTGGATTACGATTACAATGAACCGTTTTTCAGTCATTCATTGAATGATAAATCACTACAAGTGAAGGAGATATACGATTTAAATACCGGAAAATCCAATATTTGAAAATTGTATCTATAATGACTGGGAAAGTGGAAACAAGACCAGATATAATTTGATCATTATAAGCAAACCCAAAATCTTTGTACACAAAGCTAAGCAAAAGCTCCCAACCGTGGGGTGAATGGAATCCGATACATAAATCGGTTAATAAAAGAATAGAAAAAGCTTTGATTGTATCACTTAAATTATATAAGAATTCCTGAACCCAAGAGTTAAAAAGAATAAGTTCTTTATTACCCAGAAGATAATAACCACTTAGAATAATCAAATAGGTTAGATTTGTCGAGAAGTGTAAAATTGTATGAATACGATTCTCATTATGCATCTTGATCAATTGGATTGTTTCTTTTTGTATCCCTATACTCCATTTTTGAGGATGTGTCTCCGAAAAGTCCTTTAGCATTTCTTCCAACAAGAAAAGTTCCTTTAATTCTATGAATTTTTCTAGAATACTCTTTTCTTGAATATGATTCAAAAAAATTTCACATTTCCTAGTATTCCACCAATTTGTAATCCAAGATTCCATACCTTTTTGAAATAAAAGAGGGATCAACCAGGGCAAAAATACTATAGATGCAAGATATATAAGGGGAGTCAATTCTTTCTTTTTTGACATTTTTTTCATCTTTGAATTATTAATGAACCCGCCCTATTCATCGATTCTATGTGATCTACTCTTTCAATCAAGCGTGAGTTCTATTACAAAATCTGAATCCCCCCGATTCGGTGTTTAGCCCCCGGCCCTACAAAGAGTACAGAAATAGAATAAGACCGTTTCGAATTTGAATTTTGAATCAAAGAAATACTTTCTTTTTTTTTTTCAGATATCTTAATTAGTTAAATTTTAAATAGTTTCCCCTTTACGATAGATACCCGAACGAGCTAATTCAAATTAGCCAATCCTATTTCAAGACGAAATAAACCCCCCGAGCCGAAGACTAGTTGAAAAAAAAAATTATGAAAAACAGTGTGAGGATCAAAAAAGAGTGGCAAAACGAGAAAGAATTCCGGCGATTTTTTACTTTTTTTGGTACTGAATTAAGTTATGCGGATTTCCATACTACGTCTAAAACTTTTTTGCGGACAAAACAGTTTTGTTTTATAGCTGTTCTATATAATATATGTCTGATCCGATTTGGCTACAATGACTCCGCTTATATTATAAAAAAAGAGGATTCCAAAGCTTTTTCCTTTTTTTTTTGATGAGAAACCGTTTAGTTTAGTTAGTTTATTTTTCAAAAAATTTCAATTGGTACGCGCAAGAAATAGGCCAATTCAGCAGCTTTTTGTTCAATTTCGCGTGGAGTCAAATTATCATCAGTACGAGTCAAGGGAATGTCCCCCTGGCCACGTATTTCCATATAAAGAACACGTCGGGCAGAAATACCCTCTTTAACTTCTATTCTTATCGACTGAATATCTTTCATAAGGAATCGGAGGAAAATGCGACGATTCTTTCCAGGAAACCCCCAACGAAAAATACACACTATTCCCCCTTTTCTATCGAATCGATCATAACCACTACCCACATTCCACGCAATTGTGCACCACAAATAGGAACTAATAAAGAGACCCGCGATACCATAAAAAGACATCACGATCCCTTGTGGAAAAAAAGAGATTTGCTGATATGGAAATAAGGCTATCAAATTCCTACCAAGATAACTGGAAGTTCCAACTAATAAAAATCCTACGGAACCTAAAAAAAGGATACAGGCCCAACCGAAATTACTTATTTTTCGAGATCCTGTTATAAGTTCTATCCATATATGTTCTGATCGCCAACTCATACTAGATCCAGTTGTATTTTATTGGAAGTGAAAGAATAAACAAAATAAATTTGACTTTACTCTTTTTGTTTCCGAAGGAACTCTCATCAACTAGCCTTATTCTAATGTGAATCTTTAGGAGTCTTCGGAGGAAGGCACACCTTACCTTAATATCATCCTTACCTTAATATCATATTATACTAAATAGATATCCGTGTTATGATCTAAATCTAAGTCTTGAAAAAAAAAGTCAATGAGATTTCGGCCCATCGGATCTAAAAAATCTTGTTTTTTTGAATATGAAGAAATAAAGAAGCCATTGCCATTGCCGGAAAAACTAGGCCCACTAAGGGCACCAAAATAGAGGGTAAGTTGAGAGTTGTCATAGAATGGATACCTCGATTTAATATTTGTACCGGTTATATATTGTTATAATTGTTATATTAAGGTAGAATAATTATATTTCTAATAAATTAGACTCGAATATAAGTGAATATATATATAATAATTGAGTATAGAATAAGTGCAAAGAGGAGAGAACTAACTAAACGGGCTTCCTTTTTTTAGCTTTCTACATGAACTATCTGAATGATCCAACGGGGATTATTTAGTAAGAATGACGATTCTCAGTAAATTATAGAAGGATGCAAGACTTCTATATACACTATATAGATAAGTATAAGGTAAGTATAAGGCGAGGATGCAAATTCTTGCCTTCCCCGAAATTCGCGAAAGGCAAAAGTAGCACTCTTATTTGTTGATAGAGGCGGGCTTTCTGATTACTAATCATTAATATGACTAAAAAAGGATATCACAAAACATTACGAAACTTTTATTTTATTTTAATTATCTCTTGATTCACTCGACAATTGGATCTTATGTCACCAAAGAAAACTTCATTTTTCATATTTTCATCTTAATTCCAATAAACTAATTGACTTAACATTCTACTTGTTTCTTTTTTTCAAGGGAAAGAAAGCGTGGAGTTGAAATAACTCACTCAGAACACCTTTTAAAGGATTACGTGGTACGATTGGGTCGAATAAACCCTTTTGGAATAAATATTCAGCTGCTTGTGAACCTTCCGGTACTGTCTTATTCAATGTTTGTTCAATTACTCGCTTACCCGCAAATGCAATGTAGGCATTGGGTTCCGCAATAATGATATCCCCCAACATACCAAAGCTCGCTGTCACCCCACCAGTAGTCGGAGATGTAAGTATTGATACATAGAATAACTTTTTATTTAATTGATAATCATATAAAGCAGAGGATATTTTAGCCATTTGCATCAAGCTCAAACTTCCTTCTTGCATCCGTGCTCCTCCAGAAGCACACACTAGAATAAGAGGGAGAAAGCTCTTGGTAGCATACTCGATCAAACGGGTGATTTTCTCGCCTACTGCGGATCCCATACTACCTCCCATAAACTGAAAATCCATAACCCCGATTGCTATCGGAATACCGTTTAATTGACCTGTGCCTGTTTGAACAGCTTCAGTTAATCCCGTCGTTGTTTGATAAGACTCAATACGGTCTTTATAGGGTTCCTCCTCCGAATGAAATTCAATGGGATCCAGAGAGACCATGTCTTCATCTAGCGGATCCCACGTGCCTCTATCAATCAAAAGTTCGATTCGATCGTAACTACTCATTTTCAAATGATATCCGCATTGTTCACAAATATTCATTTTTGACTTAAAAAATTTCTTATAATTTAATCCATAACAGTTTTCGCATTGAACCCACAAATGCCTGTATTTTTGAGTTACATCGAGATCATTAGAACTTTTAGTTAAATCACTATCATTCGTGCTAGTTCCTATGCTGGCATTCTCGCTTTCACTATAATTTCTACTGTCACCACAAATGTAACGATAAATGTAACTATCAATACGGATTTTTGAATGAAGATAATTGTCAATACAACTATTAATGTGATTATTCCAAGTATATTTAGTATTGGACAGGGGCTGGTCATAGTCAGGATCATCACTCTTGGATGCATTATTCAAATAACCAGAATTCCTATAACTATAAATCAAATTTTCTACGTCACTCAGTAAAGAATGATCGTTGTCAATTTCAAAACTCGAATTTTCAATATCAAAATATATAGAATAATGGTCGCCACTAGTATCCCTAACTAAAAAAGTGTCATCCGAAATTAAATTCATAATATCCCTGACGCCAAAAAAAGCATCATCATTACTGTACCTAGACCTCTCACTCCAAAGAGGAATTTTTTTATCTATATCAGTTAGAACCTGCTTCTCGCTTCCACCGTTATTTTCACTAGACCCAAGATTGTCCATTGATTTACTTAGTCTACACGTGTATTTTAACTCCTCGTTAGATAGCATCGAATTGAACCACCGTTTTTCCATAGAGCTTTCTTGCCCCCTTTTTATACAAAAATACAATAGATGAATAGTCATTCGATGAAAAAGCATTTGAATATTGCATTTCCTAGCCGATCACTAGGATTATTAACTAATAATAATTTATTAACTAATACTAATAAGGAGTGAGTAATAGGTTTCTTTTGGAGGATCCGGGAGATCACTTCGTATGATAGAACCCCTTTAGGTTATATAAATAGAATATATGAGGTGGGGGTCCATGGCGTGTCAAATTCGCATTCGCAGTAAAAAAGAAAAGTTTGTTCTCTCTTATGATATGAAGTGAAGCGTTTTTTCGTAAAATCTCGTCTATCTAATAATAGGGCAACACGGAATGAAAAGGACAATATACAGGGTGGGTAAAAAGGTTGTGCTACTTGGTTTGATCCAAGGTCCACAATTAGAAGATATAAAAAAAGAATCCAATCCTGATCCATTTAATTGTGGATACACCACAACACTAGAAGGATTTTAGTTGGTCTTTCGTCTTAGATTTTCTATTAAAGATCTTGTATATCTAGATACTAGATATACAAGATCTTTGTATTCGACCCAATCTTTTGGTTTACTAATATTTACTAATAATTAATAAAGAAAAGGTTTGAGTCAATTAAGGGAAGGAACGTTAATAATTACTAAATTACAAAGTATCCATTGCTTCAAATTGTATCCAGTGTTTCAAATTGTATCCATTGCTTCAAATTCAAATTTGATCTC